TATTTGATTCGCCAAATACATCATTATTGTATATTCTTTCATATGTATAGCGCAACCTAATACTTGTTTTTCAAGTTTTGAATCTTTAACTTTTTATAAATCGAAATATTTAATATTAAAATAATAATAATAAAATAACTCTTGACAGTAATATATGTTGTATATGTAAATCCTAGATATGACAATATGCGGAATTCATCCATGAAAATGAAAAACAAGGGGGGGTTGAAAAAGGAATGAATAGATGGGACGCATAACCGGATATGCTAAAATGAAAATACGAAAAAAAAGCTAATGAGATCAAATAATAAATAATAAATAGAGTTCCGTTTCGAATTCGCTAGATAAAACAAAGTCTTGCCTGTTATGATAAATAAATCAAAGACTTTACGCAACATTTTTATTTTTTATTCATATATATTTTTTTTAACTAGGTTTCGGTTAGTTGAGCTTGAAAATGACTATTCCTTCATTGAAATTGAATAAGTAAAAATTTTAATTGCACATTCGCTTGGGCGGTACCAACGAAATTGAGTGCTTACTCCCATTTATTTTTGAATTAACCGATCAATTTGCTATCGAAGATTTTTTATGTATTCGAAAAATTTCGTAACAAAATTTAACATATTTTTTTATTATGAGAATAAATCCTACTACTTCGGATCCAGAGGTTTCGATACGTGAAAAAAACAACCTGGGACGTATCGCCCAAATCATCGGCCCGGTACTGGATGTAGCCTTTCCCCCGGGCAAGATGCCTAATATTTACAATGCTCTGGTGGTTAAGGGTCGAGATACTCTTGGTCAAGAAATTAATGTGACTTGTGAAGTACAGCAATTATTAGGAAATAATCGAGTTAGAGCTGTAGCTATGAGTGCGACAGAGGGTTTAAAGAGAGGAATGGACGTGGTTGATATGGGAAATCCTCTAAGTGTTCCAGTCGGCGGCGCGACTCTAGGACGAATTTTCAACGTGCTTGGGGAACCTGTTGATAATTTAGGTCCTGTCGATACTCGCACAACATCTCCTATCCATAAATCCGCGCCTGCTTTTATACAATTAGATACAAAATTATCCATTTTTGAAACAGGAATTAAAGTAGTAGATCTTTTGGCTCCTTATCGTCGTGGGGGAAAAATTGGACTATTCGGTGGGGCTGGCGTGGGTAAAACAGTACTAATTATGGAATTGATCAACAACATTGCCAAAGCTCATGGTGGTGTATCCGTATTTGGTGGAGTAGGCGAACGGACTCGTGAAGGAAATGATCTTTACATGGAAATGAAAGAATCTGGAGTCATTAATGAACAAAATCTTGCGGAATCAAAAGTGGCCCTAGTCTACGGTCAGATGAATGAACCGCCGGGAGCTCGTATGAGAGTTGGTCTGACTGCCTTAACTATGGCAGAATATTTCCGAGATGTTAATGAGCAAGACGTACTTCTATTTATCGACAATATCTTCCGTTTCGTACAAGCAGGATCGGAGGTATCCGCTTTATTGGGTAGAATGCCTTCTGCTGTGGGTTATCAACCCACCCTTAGTACCGAAATGGGTTCTTTACAAGAAAGAATTACTTCTACGAAAAAAGGGTCCATAACCTCTATTCAAGCAGTTTATGTACCTGCAGACGATTTGACTGACCCCGCTCCTGCCACCACATTTGCACATTTAGATGCGACTACCGTACTATCAAGAGGATTAGCCGCCAAAGGTATCTATCCAGCGGTAGATCCTTTAGATTCAACGTCAACTATGCTACAACCTCGAATCGTTGGTGAGGAACATTATGAAACTGCGCAACAAGTCAAGCAAACTTTACAACGTTACAAGGAGCTTCAGGACATTATAGCTATCCTGGGGTTGGACGAATTATCCGAAGAGGATCGCTTAACCGTAGCAAGAGCACGAAAAATTGAGCGTTTCTTATCACAACCTTTTTTCGTAGCAGAAGTATTTACGGGTTCTCCGGGAAAATATGTTGGTCTAGCGGAAACAATTAGAGGGTTTAAATTGATCCTTTCCGGAGAATTTGATTCTCTTCCTGAACAGGCCTTTTACTTAGTGGGTAACATCGATGAAGCTACTGCGAAGGCTACGAACTTAGAAATGGAGAGTAAATTGAAGAAATGACCTTAAATCTTTGTGTACTGACTCCGAATCGAATTGTTTGGGATTCAGAAGTAAAAGAAATCATTTTATCTACTAATAGTGGACAAATTGGCGTATTACCAAATCACGCGCCGATTGCCACAGCTGTTGATATAGGTATTTTGAAAATACGCCTTAATAACCAATGGTTAACGATGGCTCTGATGGGCGGTTTTGCTAGAATAGGCAATAATGAAATCACTATTTTAGTAAACGATGCGGAGAAGAATAGTGACATTGATCCACAAGAAGCTCAGCAAACTCTTGAAATAGCAGAAGCTAACTTGAGAAAAGCCGAAGGCAAGAGACAAACAATTGAGGCAAATCTAGCTCTCAGACGAGCTCGGACACGAGTCGAGGCTCTCAATACGATTTGATTTTGTAACTAGCTGACGTGCCAAAAAAAAAGAACGTATAAAAAAATAGGATCAAAAAGCGAGAAAAACAATAAAAGAAAAAAGCGGGTTACAAAAACTTATTAGACACCATGATCGTGGTGTCTAATAAGTTATACCTACTATTGGATTTGAACCAATGACTCCTGCCGTATGAAAGCAATACTCTAACCACTGAGTTAAGTAGGTTTTTAATCATCGTAAAGAGAAGGAATATGGATACCTACCACATCGATAGGATTATAAATCCAATATTCTTTCTAAGCAATACCAATAACCAACGAGATCAAAGAGATATAATGTTTGATCATGTAATATTAATCTTGACAAGAAATTATCTACATGATAAGATAAAATGTGTATCACAAACACAAGGGCTATAGCTCAGTTAGGTAGAGCACCTCGTTTACACGTGCGCCGAAGTTTTTCAAAGGAGTCCATCACGCAATCAAACTAATTGATTGATCTTATTAATAAATCGATGTCTTACTCCATTATTTTTTTTAGGAAAAAAAAGAGGGGAACAATAGCCTGACATTAGGTCCTATTAAAGTACCCCGTTAAGTAGGGAATGAATAGAACCCATCATTGATTTGAGATATTGATAGGGTGAATACCCAGCCTACTCAATGCTAGGCAGAATGAGTATAAGGAACTCAAAAAAGCTCTTTTCGTCCTATGAACCTTAAGGTGTATCAAGTTTCATGTTTGATTTTTTAATCAGGATGTTAGAGACTATATTTAACTTAAGTTGATCTAGACCAAAAGCAAACCTACGTCAAGAGAACCCTTCTTTGAAACACTTTGGTAGTTCTTCTGTATTGTATTAGAATTAAAAAAATCAATCAGAGTACTTGGAACCATTTATTATCTTTTTTTTTTAAGAAAAAATATGGTAGACTAACTGATCTTTCTATCAGTTAATGAAAGAGCCCAATGCAAAAAAAATGCATGTTGGGTCTTTGAAAGAGTTCGAATCATTTTGATAATAATAAGTTCGAACTCTTTTACCGAGCAGGTCTACGGTTCGAGTCCGTATAGCCCTAACCCTAACTAAGAAATTTATTCTAATAAATGACATTCAAATAAAAAAAATTGGATAATTTTTTTACTTACATTATTGTATTCTTTATTTCTAACTGGTTACTTTCAATTGCTTGGTTCATAAAAAAAATTCCCATACCATAAACCACCGGCCCTCGGGATAGTTCAGAATAAAACGTAAAACCAATTTTATTTCAATGGATCCAATTACTATCTATCTATATATCTATATAGATACTTATAATTTAGAATAAACTTTTTTTTCATTAATTTTCATAGTCGTAAGTGGATTTTTTTATATGAATTTTCCTCGTTCACTGGCTACAATCAAAAAGTTCATAATACTTTATATTTTTGTATTCCCACTCAATCTTGGTTACTTTTTTTCTGACACGGCCCTGTTTAAAGATAAAAACATACAATTTAATTAAATTCAACCCAAATTAAATCTAGCTAATACTAAGTAATATGGGTATGGTAAAGTCTTACTGAATTTTTTGATACGTCATAATTTTAAAAACAAAGATTTTTTTCTAAAATTTTTTTTATTTATAAATTTATAAATAAAACATAAACAAAATTTCATAAACAGAAAAAAAAAATTACTAGTTATTAATCATATTAATAATATATTATTAATAATATATTATTAATAATATAATAATATTAGTAATAGAAACATGGAAATATTAAGTAATAAGTGTACTGAAAATAAGATTACAATCAATAAATATTATTTTGAGATGTCTACCACAGCAACCAAACGAAAATAAATGATTCGATTAACCTGAATTTTTGTTTTGACTCAAGAGTTCTATATCCCTTGCCCAATCCACTCCGATTGGAATTGATTAAGCGGGTATTTTTTCCACATTCATAGGAGTTCGTCTATGTTTCTGCTTTACGAATATGATATTTTCTGGGCATTTTTAATAATATCAAGTGCTATCCCTGTTTTAGCATTTCTAATTTCCGGAGTTTTATCTCCAATTCGGAAGGGGCCGGAGAAACTTTCTAGTTATGAATCAGGTATAGAACCGATCGGGGATGCTTGGTTACAATTTAGAATCCGTTATTATATGTTTGCTCTGGTTTTTGTTGTTTTTGATGTTGAAACAGTTTTTCTGTATCCGTGGGCAATGAGTTTCGATGTACTGGGGGTATCTGCTTTTATAGAAGCTTTAATTTTCGTGCTTATCCTAATTCTTGGTTTAGTTTATGCATGGCGAAAGGGAGCATTAGAATGGTCTTAGTTCGTTTCCTGAATACTTGTACAATAACAAAAAAAAAGTAAAAAAAAAACATTGAAACAATTATGAATTCCATTAAGTTTCCCGTACTTGATCGAACAACAAAAAATTCAGTTATTTCAACTACGTTAAATGATCTTTCAAACTGGTCAAGACTTT